GATTGGTATATTCTTTATATATCCTGTAGTTTCCCTGAATCAAGCGAAGTATCACAAATCTTTTGACCCATCTATTGTCTTTTTCGTTCCGTGTTGGAATAGAACCTTAATTTATTAGTTAGTTATTAGACGAGATTTTACGAAAAAATTCTTTCTAGGAAAGAACAAAAATTTCTTTTTTTTTTCAAGATATAGGAAAAACCACCTTTTATCATTTTAGAATGAAAAGGGATTCCATCCTATTCATATATAGTGAAGTCTTACCCCCGGATTCCCACAAAAAGAGAATCCTTTTTCACACTTCTTAATTAGAAGTGTTAGAAGTAATTGAATTTCTATGTTTAGTCTGATAGGAAATAAGATATTCAAATACAAATAAAGAATTGTGGATCTAATGACTATTCATCTATTCTATTTTTATGCAAATAGGGGCAAGAAAACTATATGGAAAGATGGTGGTTTAATTCGATGGTGTTTAAGAAAGAGTTAGAACGCAGGTATGGGCTAAAGAAATCAACGGACAATCTTGGTCCTATTGAAAATACTAGTGAAAGTGAAGATCCGAATAGAAAAGGCAGGGCTAAAAACATTCATAGTTGGAGGGGTCCTGACAATTCTAGTTACAGTAATGTCGATCGTTTATTTGGCGTGAAAGACATTCGGAATTTCATTTCTGATGATACTTTTTTAGTTAGGGATAGTAATGGAGACAGTTATTCTATCTATTTTGATATTCAAAATCAGATTTTTGAGATTGACAAGGATCATTCTTTTCTGAGTGAACTAGAAAGTTCTTTTTCTAGTTATGGCAATTCTAGTTATATGAATAATGGATCTACGAGTGAAGATTCCTTATACAATCGTTACATGTATGATACTCACTCTAGTTGGAATAATAACATTACTAGTTGCATTGACAGTTATCTTCAGTCTCAAATTTGTATTGATACGTCCATTGTAAGTAATAGTAGTGATAGTTACATTTGTAGGTGCGTTTTTGATAAACGTAGAACGGGTAGTGAAATCGGGGGGTCCAGTATACAAACCCTCACGAAGAGTAGTGATTTAACTCTAAGAGAAAGGTCTAATGATCTCGATGCAACTCAAAAATACAAGCATTTGTGGGTTCAATGCGAAAATTGTTATGGATTAAATTATAAGAAATTTTTGAAATCAAAATTGAATATTTGTGAACAATGTGGATATCATTTGAAAATGAGTAGTTCAGAAAGAATCGAACTTTCGATCGATCCCGGTACTTGGGATCCTATGGATGAAGACATGGTCTCTCTGGATCCCATTGAATTTCATTCGGAGGAGGAGCCTTATAAAGATCGTATTGATTCTTATCAAAGAAAGACAGGATTAACTGAGGCTGTTCAAACAGGCGTAGGTCAACTAAATGGTATTCCCGTAGCAGTCGGGGTTATGGATTTTCAGTTTATGGGGGGTAGTATGGGATCCGTAGTCGGGGAGAAAATCACCCGTTTGATTGAGTACGCTACCAATCAACTCCTACCCCTTATTATAGTGTGCGCTTCGGGAGGGGCGCGCATGCAAGAAGGAAGTTTGAGCTTGATGCAAATGGCTAAAATATCGTCTGCCTTATATGATTATCAATCAAATAAAAAGTTATTTTATGTATCAATCCTTACATCTCCTACTACTGGTGGGGTAACAGCTAGTTTTGGTATGTTGGGAGATATCATTATTGCCGAACCCAATTCCTACATTGCATTTGCGGGTAAAAGAGTAATTGAACAAACATTGAATAAAACAGTACCCGAAGGTTCACAAGCGGCCGAATATTTATTCCAGAAGGGCTTATTCGACCTAATCGTACCACGTAATCCTTTAAAAAGCGTTCTGATTGAGTTATTTAAGTTCCACGCCTTCTTTCCTTTGAATTTCAATTCAATCAAGTAGAGCGCACTAAGTTCCATTTCTTTCTTTGTAGCAAACAAGTAGTTAGCTTATCGGAATCAAAGTAAATAAGAATGGATTTTTCTTGGGTGATCTAAGATCTAATTGTAGCAACACTCAAAAGTTGAGGATAACTCTTTTTTTTTACCTAGATTCCCGATTCCTAATTAAGAAGTCTCTATCAATCAATCAATCAACAAGATAAAAGCGTGAGTTCTTCCTTTCGTGAAATTAGGAAAATTCAATATAGATAAAGATAGATGTATAGTTTTGTATCTTTCTCCATCTCCCGAAAATCCTATTTTCACTAAAAATCCCGGTTGTGTCGCATTAGAACGAATCTTTCGATGATTCGTAAGAAACTCTTTCTTTATTAAATTAGAAGACAAGAACAAAACACAAAGAAATGAAGAAAAATAATAAAGTTGATTATCCTATGTATCTTTCATGTAGAAAGATGAATAAGTCCATTTATTTAGTTCTACATTCCTTGGACTTATTCTATATACTCACTTAGATATATAGATACTTATATCTCTACTAAGAATTTTCAAATTGAATTAATTCATAAGAATTCCAATTCTTAATTATAATTAGTAGAAATATAAAATATGATATTAAAAAAAATAATAACAGGTACAAACAGTAAACCGAGGTACCCATTTTATGATAACTTTCAATTTTCCCTCTATTTTTGTGCCTTTAGTAGGCCTAGTATTTCCGGCACTTGCAATGGCTTCTTTATTTCTTCATGTTCAAAAAAACAAGATTGTTTAGATCTGAGGGGACCCAATCCAATTTCATCCGTTTTTTTTTTTTGAAAGTTAGACTTGTAGCATAACACAGATATTTATTTTGGGAAATATGGTATAACATGGGATTTCCGTCGAACATAAAGGAAAAAGCTCTTATGCCTACAGAAAATGATCTGTGGGTAAATTAATTCTAGCTAGTTTCAAATAGATCGGGATCGCTGGATGCCTAAAATGTAAAGTTGGTGGATCTCTATGTATATCAATATGTATATTGGGATCATATGAAGGGTATGTTATTATTTTAGATCTAACCAATTTGATGAATTACTCCTAAAGGTTCACATCAAACTAGTGCTAGTTCACATCAAACTAGTGCTAGTTGATGAGAGTTCCTTCGGAAACAAAAAAAAGTAAAGCCAAAATCATTTGGGGTATTCTCTCAATTCCAATAAAATGCAATCGGATCAAGTATGAGTTGGCGATCAGAACATATATGGATAGAACTTATAACGGGGTCTCGAAAATTTAGTAATTTTTGCTGGGCCCTTATCGTTTTGTTAGGTTCATTAGGATTCTTATTGGTTGGAACTTCCAGTTATCTTGGTCAAAATTTAATATCTTTTGTTCCGTCTCAGCAAATCCTTTTTTTTCCACAAGGGATCGTGATGTCTTTCTACGGGATCGCGGGTCTCTTTATTAGTTCCTATTTGTGGTGCACAATTTCATGGAATGTAGGTAGTGGTTATGATCGATTCGATAGAAAGGAAGGAATAGTGTGTATTTTTCGTTGGGGATTTCCTGGAAAAAATCGTCGCATATTCCTCCGATTCCGCATAAAAGATATTAAATCCGTTAGAATAGAAGTTAAAGAAGGTATTTATGCTCGTCGTGTCCTTTATATGGACATCAGAGGCCGGGGAGCTGTTCCCTTGACCCGTACTGATGAGAATTTGACTCCACGAGAAATTGAACAAAAAGCCGCGGAATTGGCCTATTTCTTGCGCGTACCGATTGAAGTCTTTTGATAAAACTGGGCGAACGAATGCTTTCTCAACCAACAGGGGGGAAAAATGCAAGAATCCTCTTTTTTCTATAACTTAACTGAAGTTTCGTCAGAACGTTCAGTCAAGCCACAGCCGACGTATATGGAACAACCATAAAACAAAACTCTTTTTTGTGATTTTTTATGCGTATCCAAATCCATGCAACTCAATTCAAACAAGTAAGAAATTGAACTACTAGATTGAATTCATCTCCTATATCAAATGATTTCGAAAGAAATAAATATTCGATCGCATAGCATAGAATCGACAAATGAAGTGGGGTAATTCAAAATTCACAGGTGAAAAATGGCAAAAAAGAAAGCATTCACTCCTCTTTTGTATCTTGCATCTATAGTATTTTTGCCCTGGTGGATTTCTCTCTCATTTACTAAAAGCATGGAATCTTGGGTTACTAATTGGTCGAATACTGGTCAATCTGAAATTTTTTTGAATGATATTCAAGAAAAAAGTATTATAGAAAAGTTCATAGAATTGGAGGAAACCCTCTTCTTGGACGAAATGATCAAGGAATACTCGGAGACACATCTACAAAAGCTTCCTATAGGAATCCACAAAGATACCATCCAATTAATCAAGATAGACAATGAGGATCGCATCCATACGATTTTGCATTTCTCGACAAATATAATCTGTTTTGGTATTCTAAGTGGTTATTCTATTTTAGGTAATGAAGAACTTCTTATTCTTAACTCTTGGGCTCAGGAATTCCTATATAACTTAAGTGATACAGTAAAAGCTTTTTCGATTCTTTTATTAACCGATTTATGTATCGGATTTCATTCACCCCATGGTTGGGAACTAATGATTGGTTCTGTCTACAAAGATTTTGGATTTGTTCATAACGATCAAATTATATCTGGTCTTGTTTCCACCTTTCCAGTTATTCTCGATACTATTTTTAAATATTGGATTTTCCGTTATTTAAATCGTGTATCTCCGTCACTTGTAGTTATTTATCATTCAATGAATGATTGATAAATGATCCAATTTAATCCAATTAGAATGTTTCTTACTTTGTAGTTCTACATAAGCATTAAAAACTTTCTAGCCGGGGGGTTTTCATCCTATAGTATTCCAGTAAAATGATTCCAGTAAATAGCAGAATAGTGGATAGGGAACTATACTAGTGACCTACCCAATTTATTGTAGAAATTTTCGGATCAATGATTAGACCATGCAAACTAGAAATACTTTTTCTTGGATAAAGGAACAGATTACTCGATCTATTTCCGTATCGCTCATGATATATATCATAACT